TCCCTCCATAGCATCGGGTAACCACACATGAAGGGGAAATTGTGCAGATTTAGCAACTGCACCGGTAAATAATAAAGCAGCACACAAAATAACAAAGGAAAAGTTGACTTCATTATTATAAATCAAGTTCTTGAGTATTTCGAATAAATCCTGAAATTCAAAACTACCTGTTATACAATAAAACCCTAAAATTCCTAATAATAAACCAAAATCCCCTACACGATTAGTTACAAATGCTTTTTGACAAGCATTTGCTGCAGGAGGTCGCGTAAACCAAAACCCTATTAATAGATAGGAACACATTCCAACTAATTCCCAAAAAAAATAAATTTGTATCAAATTTGAACTAGTAACTAATCCCAACATGGAAGTACTGAAAAAACTCATATAAGCAAAAAATCTCAAGTATCCTTGATCGTGAGCCATATAATTATCACTATAAATAAGAACCATGATTCCAACAGTAGTGATTAACATTGACATAATAGAAGTAAGTGGATCGATCAAGTATCCAAATTCTAAAGAAAAATCATTATCGAGTGTCCAAGACCATACATATTGGTGGATAGAACTGCTATTTATTTGTTGAATAGACAGATTAATTGAAAAAATCATGACTATACTTAACAATAAAATACTTGGAAAAGCCCACATACGACGAAGATTTTTCGTTGCTGTCGGAAAAAGAAGAAGTCCTACTCCTATTAACATAGGAATTGGAAGTGGAACAAAAGGTAAAATCCACCCATATTGATATGTCTGTTGCATAAAAAAATTGAAATTCGTAATTAATTCTTTCCGATTTATCGGACCTTACTTCTTTTGAAAGGAGTCAATAAAAAAATGAAAATATGCACTAAGCTTAACCTAACTTAAATATAAAAAATAAAATTTTTTAATTTTTCTTTCTTTTTACTTATTCTTTCTCTTTCTGAATTTCTTCTAAATATTTCAAATATTCAAATCAAGAAGTTACAATTGGTCAAATCATACAAAAGACAAAGATTAATTATGAGTCTCCTTCGAATTTGAAAATGCAAGTCAAATTTTGACAAGTTACTAAAAATATTCTTCTTGTTTTTTATTTTTTAGAAAAATTTTATGCGATTTTATCATATCGTTCATATTCCATTCTTTTAGAATTTTAGAAAAAAAATTATCTATAAAAGCGCAGATTTTTTTAAACAATAGATGTCTTTCACATCCAGCTATATCAATGAGTAATCTCTTAATTTTTATTTAAATGGCAGTTCCAAAAAAACGTACTTCTGCATCAAAAAAGCGTATTCGTAAAAATTTTTGGAAAAGAAAAGGCTATTGGGCGGCGTTAAAAGCACTTTCTTTAGGGAAATCTCTTTCTACCGGGATTTCAAAAAGTTTTTTTGTGCGACAAACAAATAAAATTAAAAAATAAGTTATTAAGAAATAAAACAGAACACCTTAAAAAAATATAAATTGACCTGACTTAAAAATTAAATTCTTCTGTTTCAAAAATAAAATTCTCAAATTCCATTTCCTGTTGAATTAAGTCAACAGGAAATGGAATTCTTCTGTTTTACTTTAAACCGAATTGAAACAAAGTCTTTTTTTTTTAACAAAAAAACACAAGATACTCACTTTCTTTTTAGTATATTTTCTTTCCAGAATGGGAGTCTTATTTCCCCCAGCAACTTATTTGTACTATAAAAGATTTTTTTTTTACACAACTTTCTTACTTTTGGATTTTCTGTAAATTCTTATATAGAATAGAGCCCATATATCTCTGGCCATCAATTCACGCAAAAACATTTAGTGCAATTTTTATGGATAAATATGTGTGAATTTTGAATAATCTAAAATAGGTTTTTTTGTTCATTGATAAAACTTATTTTTTGGTTACACTTTTTAAAATTAAATAAATCAAAAACGCTTAATTTAAAAAATATTTTTTGGGGGAAAGGTTCTATCCCTTAATTGATAGTAAGACTTTCTGGTTTTACAAGAGTTCAAGTAAAGAAGAGTCTCAAATACACAATAAAACTAAAAACCTAAACTAAAATAATGAACCTTCAAGGACATATTTGAACAGATTTTTATTCATTGATTTGAATCTTTTCTAAAAATATTGCACCCAATTGAATTCTTAAATCTAGACGATTGCTTATTCATAGGCTATTATGAGGTCAAGACAAGCCGCTATGGTGAAATTGGTAGACACGCTGCTCTTAGGAAGCAGTGCTAGAGCATCTCGGTTCGAGTCCGAGTGGCGGCATGTCATTTCCTAAAAAAATAAAATAGATCCTATAATGAATAATGAATTCAATTGCCGATTTCGATTTTATAATTAAGGAACTCTTTTATGATATTTTCAACTTTAGAGCATATATTAACTCATATTTCTTTTTCGACTGTTTCAATTCTAATTACAATTCATTTGATAACCTTTTTTGTCGATGAAATCGTAAAACTATATGATTCATCCGAAAAGGGCATGATAATGACTTTTTTTTGTATAACAGGATTATTAATTTCTCGTTGGATTTATTCGAAACATTTTCCACTAAGTGATTTATATGAATCGTTAATCTTTCTTTCATGGAGTTTTTCCTTTATTTATATAGTTCCGTATTTCAAAAAAAATCAAAATCTTCTAAGCACAATAATAGGTCCAAGTGCTATTTTTTCCCAGGGCTTTGCTACCTCAGGCCTTTTAACTGAAATACACGAATCCACAATATTAGTACCTGCTCTTCAATCCGAGTGGTTAATAATGCACGTAAGTATGATGATATTGGGATATGTGGCCCTTTTATGTGGATCATTATTATCAGTATCACTTCTAGTCATTACAGTTCGAAAAAATAGAAAATTTTTTTCTACGAGTAATCGTTTATTAAATTTAAATAAGTCATTTTTCCTTGATAAAGTCGAATACATGAATGAAGGAAAAAATATTTTTAAAAAAACTTCTTTTTTTTCTCCAAGGAATTATTATAAGTCGCAATTGATTCAACAATTGGATTATTGGAGTTATCGAGTTATTAGTCTAGGATTTCTCTTTTTAACGATAGGAATTCTTTCTGGAGCAGTATGGGCTAATGAAGCATGGGGGTCCTATTGGAGTTGGGACCCAAAAGAAACTTGGGCTTTTATTACTTGGATCATATTTGCAATTTATTTACATACTCAAACAAATCTAAAATTGAAGGGTACAAATTCAGCAATTGTAGCGTTTATTGGATTTCTTATAATCTGGATATGCTATTTTGGAGTAAATCTATTAGGAATAGGATTACATAGTTATGGTTCATTTACATTAACATCTAATTAAATTCAAAAAGGAGTTCTTACCACTTACCAATAGGAATAGAAAAGCATATAACCCATATCAAACTTTGTGTGAACTAGGGAGAGCCCCGTGACTTTGATTCGCGAGGCTCTCCCTAGTTCACACAAAGTTTTTTTACTTAACACAAGAGAAGAAAAAGCGTTCTTTTTGTGATTGTACAACGAACCTTTTTGTAAATGATAAGATTTTTTTATAAATAAAAAAACTATCTAAAAAAAGAATTAGATAGGATAACTTCAACCTTTTCAACTGATAGTGAAAGAACGAAATCGGGGTACATACCAATACCGAGTACGGGTAAAAAAAAGGAGATCGAAAGAAATAACTCTCGCGGCCCAGAATCAAAAAAATCAAAGTTTTGGCCATTAAATATCTTGTATCCATAAAACATCTGGCGTAACATAGATAATAAATAAATAGGGGTTAATATAATTCCAATTGCCATTACAAAAGTAATTAAGATTTTTGTTATTAAAAGAAATTTTGGACTAGTAATTAGTCCAAAAAAGACTATTAATTCGGCAACAAAACCACTCATACCTGGTAATGCGAGGGAGGCCATCGAAAAGCTACTAAATATCGTGAACATTTTTGGCATTGGGATAGCTATTCCACCCATTTCGTCAAGATAAAGAAGACGTATTCTATCATAAGTTGTTCCAGCCAAGAAAAAAAGCGCAGCACCGATAAATCCATGAGAGATTATTTGTAAAAGGGCTCCGTTGAGTCCCATATCTGTGATAGAACCAATTCCTATAATTATAAAACCCATATGAGATACAGAGGAATAGGCTATTCTTTTTTTTAAATTTCGTTGACCAAGAGATGTTGAAGCTGCATAGATTATTTGTACTGCGCCCACTATTATCAACCAAGGAGAAAATAGAGAATGAGCATGAGGAAATAATTCCATATTGATTCGAACTAATCCATACGCTCCCATTTTTAATAAGATTCCGGCTAGAAGCATACAAGTACTATAATGCGCTTCTCCGTGGGTATCTGGTAACCAGGTATGTAGGGGTATGATTGGTAATTTTACAGCAAAAGCAAGAAAAAATCCAATATAAAATAATATTTCCAAAGCCACAGGGTAGGACTGATTAGCCAATATTTCAAAATTTAATATTGGTTCAGTAGAACTATATAAACCGACGCCCAGAACTCCCATTAAAAGAAAAATAGAACCCCCTGCCGTGTACAAAATAAATTTTGTAGCCGAATACAGACGTTTTTTTCCTCCCCACATGGATACAAGTAGATAAACAGGAATTAATTCTAATTCCCACATGAGAAAAAAAAGTAAAAGATCTCGAGAAGAAAATAATCCTATTTGTCCACTGTACATTGCTAACATTAGGAAATGAAATAATCGAGAATCTCGAGTAACCGGCCAAGCCGCTAAAGTAGCTAAAGTAGTGATGAATCCCGTCAGTAAAATGGGTCCTACAGAGAGTCCATCTATTCCTAATCTCCAATGAAAATCCAAAAAATGGATCCATTTATAATCCTCCATTAGTTGGATTAATGGGTCGTCTGATTGAAAATGATAGCAGAATGCATAAGTCGTTAGAAGAAGTTCTAGGATACACATACATATAGTATACCAGTGGATTACTCTATTTCCCCTATGTGGAAGAAAAAAAATGAAGCAACCTGCAAATATTGGCAAAACTACAATTATTGTTAAACAAGGAAAATGGTTCGTGGTAAAGACAAGATACGCTTGGGCCAGAAAAACCCGTGCTCAAAATCAAATTAAATTGAGCACGGGTTTTGTCGGTAAAAAAAGAAAATGGATTCAAGTAGAGTTTTATGGAATGTATCAATAAGCTAGACCCATACTGCGAGTTGTTTCATGCCATAAATAAACCCGAACACTCAAAAAATCCGTTGGACAAGCGGATTCACATCTCTTACAACCAACGCAGTCTTCGGTCCTTGGGGCAGAAGCTATTTGTTTAGCTTTACATCCGTCCCAAGGTATCATTTCTAATACATCAGTGGGGCACGCCCGGACACATTGGGTACATCCTATACATGTATCATAAATCTTTACTGAATGTGACATTGGATCTATACATTTTAAACGTCATAAATTTTCGGTCTAGTAAACTAACTTATAAATGAATCCTATAGTTAGATACCAAACGAATCAATAAATGATCATAATCAATTGACTTCCGAATTGATTTATGAAAAAGGACCAAAATACTTTGATTTCTTGTGTTTTTGCAACCACGATCATACCTTACCCGTATCAAATAAAACCTACTAAATTTGAATTTATTTAGAAATATTCAAATTTCCACTGATACAATGAATACTATTTATTCAACAAGTTTGATTGGTTAATACGAGTTGATTTTCTGTTACGATAAATTGATGAAACAATAGCCGGTCCAATAGCTGCTTCAGCGGCTGCAATAGTTATAACAAAAATTGAAAAAATGTCTCCTCTTAATTGACGATTATCAAAAATATCAGAAAATGTTACAAAATTGATATTAACTGAATTTAATATAAGTTCAAGACACATAAGGGCTCTAACCATATTTCGACTTGTGATCAATCCATAGATACCAACAGAAAATAAATAGGCACTCAAAACAAGTATATGTTCGAGCATCATTAATCAACTCCTTATCAATATCAATTTTGATTCGTTTTAATCTGAACAATAATTCAATAAATTCGACTCTAACAAATATGAAACAAGGAAATAGATTGGTAATAGATCGATATAAAACTAAAATATTTCTATCCTATTTTTTAAACATTAATTCAAATTAACAAATTATACCTTTTGTGTTAATTTTATTTGAATTACTCGTTTTAAAAATTTCTTATTGACGAGCTATAGAAATAGCACCTATTAAAGCCACTAAAAGGATTATTGAAATGAGTTCAAATGGAAGAAAAAAATCCGTTGCTAAATGAATTCCAATTTGTTGACTATTACTTATCAAATCTTGTTCTAAAATCTGATTTGATTTTGTAGTCCAAATGATCCCATACCAGGCCGTATCTGGAATAGTAGTAATTAATGAAATAAAAAGACTTGTACAAACCATTGAAGTAACTCCATCCCCAATGGTCCAAAGATGAAAATCTTTGTAATACTCTGAACCATTCATAAACATCACAGCAAAAATGATTAAAACATTTATAGCTCCTACATAAATAAGGAGCTGCGCAGCAGCTACAAAATATGAGTTTGATAGAATATAGAATAAGGATATACAAAAAAGAACCAATCCCAATGAAAAGGCCGAATAAATTGGATTCGGAAGTAATACTACTGCCAGACTTCCTAATATAAGACCCGATCCTAGAAAGACTAAAAGAAAATCATGTATTGGTCCAGGTAAATCCATTTGATTTTATAAAAAAAGATCGAAATATTTCATGCCTTTGTTGACCTGACCAGGAAAAAATTTATCCTATTTTTAAGATACTTCTTAATTGAATTCAATTTGAATAGAGGTGATTTGGATTGATGTAAGTATAAGTACAGGATTACTTTTATCTATTCTCGAAAACAAAGGTTAAAACTTTATCTTTATATTATAAAATATTACATTATTCGAATAAAAATTGATTTTAAATGAAAATCAAGCCACGATCCTTACGAACCAACCGTTCTTTTGTATTGACCAAGCAAAAACCTCATTCCTTTAACTGCAAAAAATTCTAAAAGCTATTTTATTTTTTGAATTTTTAAATGTTTTGCGAATCAAGAGTTTTATACATTATTTAGTTGAGATAAATTCGAAGAAATTGTTCGAATTGTGTAATCTTCAATTATTGATACTGGTAACCGGCCTAAAGCAATTTGATTATAATTCAATTCATGACGATTATAAGTAGAAAGCTCATATTCTTCGGACATTGATAAACAATTTGTTGGACAATACTCAACACAATTACCACAAAATATACAAATTCCAAAATCAATACTGTAATTAAGTAATCGTTTCTTTCGAATATCAGTTTGAAATTTCCAATCTACAACGGGTAGATCTATAGGGCATACACGAACACATACTTCACAAGCAATGCATTTATCAAATTCAAAGTGGATTCGGCCTCGGAAACGTTCTGATGTAATCAATTTTTCATAGGGGTATTGAATAGTTACAGGTAAACGATTCGCGTGGGACAGGGTAATCATGAAACCTTGACCAATATACCTGGCAGCTCGTATTGTTTGTTGACCAGAGTTCAAGAACCGAGTTAGCATAGGGAACATATCTGAATATCTATAAATAAGTTTACTGGTTTCTTTCTCTTGTTTGAGACAAGTTATGAAGAATAGAATATTCTATTCCTTTACAGTGAAAGAAGCTGGAACGAAGTTGTTAATAATAGATTACCTAAAGAAATAGGTAAAAGAAATTTCCATCCAAGATTTAATAGTTGGTCCATTCTTAGTCTTGGTAACGTCCATCTTGTTGCAATAGAAATGAACAAGAACAAATAAGTTTTAGCCAGTGTAATAAAGATACCGATTATTGTTACAAAAAATTTCCCTCTTTTATTTATGTCAAAAAATTCAGGACTAAGTAGGTTTGGAATAGAAAGATTCCAACCCCCCAAGTAAAGAACTGTTACAAATAGCGAAGAAATTAGTAGATTTAGATACGAAGCAACATAAAATAAGCCAAATTTTATACCTGAATATTCGGTTTGATAACCAGCTACTAATTCTTCTTCTGCTTCTGGTAAATCAAAAGGTAATCTCTCACACTCGGCTAGAGAAGAAATTAGAAAAATGATAAACCCTATAGGTTGACGCCACAAATTCCATCCCCAAAAACCATATTTTGATTGTGTTTCAACTATATCAACTGTACTTAAACTGTTAGATAATCATAGTCGACAATAACATCACTGTTCTCGTCACTATTACAGAACCGTACATGAGATTTTCACCTCATACGGCTCCTCATAGGTCACAAATCAATATAAGAACCTTTCAACTTTATTTATCTTGATGTATTTGTTGATGTGTTTGTAAGATCGATAGAGAATTAAACTAAGGCCTAGAATTAGACCAATGGAATTCTGTCTGCTAGATTTATAATAAAAAAGTGCTTCGGAATTGATCTCATATTTTAAAAATTTTCATTTTTCTTTGTTAATTAAAAACTTTACCCTTGAATGAAAAAAATAAATTTTAGAGGAATATCACATAGATATTTCAACCTATCTTTTTCTCATTTTCGATTACGAAAAAGCATTTAGACATTGCATTACATAACAAGAATTTTATTTCGTTCCTATTCTCCTTTCTCAGAAAAAGAGGCATTATTCGCATTATCAAAAGTAAAAGATTTCTTCGTTTTGATAGTTATTTACTTAATCAGTGGACAGGAACATACTCTGGATCGAAATCATGGGGAGTACTTCTTAATCATTTCTACTAACTTAAAGCCCCAATTCGAATTACTTTTCTATAAAGAAATATCCTATTGGATAATTTACAAAATCTCCATTACTAATCCTTTGTGTATCTTGGTCTTCCTAACCATCCACTTATTTTTTTTGAATCTCTCATTAGGGTAATACCTCTATAGTATAGAAAAAAACCCATACAATTGATCTTTTAAACCCGCTTCAAGCCATGATGACTAATCAGCCAATCTTGGGGTAAACAGCCTTGACTGCTTATGTTTACTTTCACTTAATTCTTGTACATAGGAAATGAGATTGAATTCCTTTAACAGCAAATTTAGAAGCCGTTTTATTTCACTCATATAACTATCTGGTTTAATTCATCAACCCGATGATGAATAAAAAAATAGATATTCAAATCATTTAACTTTCTTCTTAGAAAGAAAAGAAATGGAGGAATTTTTATGTCTTACCGAATCACACGTAGAGATATTGATAATACACATAGAGTTAATGGTATTTCATAACTAATTGATTGAGCAGCAGCCCTTAATCCACCTAAAAAGGAATATTTATTATTTGATCCATAGCCTGACATAAGTAATCCAACGGGAGCAAGACTTGAAACGGCGATCCATAAAAAAACACCAATACTAAGATCAGCTAGAATAAAGCGATAGCTAAAAGGAATTATTGAATAACTTAGTAAAATGGATATGACTGCTATGGATGGACCAATACTGAATAAACGAGTATCTCCTCTAGACGGAAGAAGATTTTCTTTGAAAAGTAGTTTTGTACCATCTGCTAAAGCTTGAAGAATTCCCAAAGGACCCGCATATTCGGGTCCAATACGTTGCTGTATCCCTGCAGATATTTCTCTTTCTAACCAAACAATTACTAGTACACCCAGTGTTATTCCTAATACAAGAATGAAAATAGGGACAAGCATCCATACGAGCCCATAAACTTCTTTTAAGGATTCCAATCTGAAAAAAGAATGGATAACTTCTATTTCTGTTATATCAATTATCATTTCAACGATCAACTTCTCCCATAATGATATCTATACTACCTAGTATCGTCATAATATCAGCCAATTTCATTCTTTTAACTAACTGCGGAAGAATTTGCAAGTTGATAAACCCCGGCGGTCGGATTTTCCATCTCCAAGGAAAAACACTCTGATCTCCGATCAGAAAAATTCCCAATTCTCCTTTTGGTGCTTCGACTCTTACATAAAGTTCTTGCTTGGATAATTCAAAAGTTGGAGAAGGTTTTTTACTAATAAATCGATATTCAAAATCATTCCATTCAGGGTCTTTTATTTTATCAAAGCGCCGGCTTTCTAAATTCTCATAGGGCCCCCCTGGAATTCCTTCCAGGGCCTGTTGGATAATTTTTATGGATTCTGTCATTTCGCCGATTCGTACTAAATAACGAGCTAATGAATCTCCTTCTTTTTGCCATTGAATCTCCCAATTAAATTCGTCATAACACTCATAACGATCAACTTTACGAAGATCCCATTGTATTCCGGAAGCTCGTAGCATTGGCCCCGATAAACCCCAATTTAATGCTTCTTCTCCGCTAATAATACCTACGCCTTCAACTCGTTCTAAAAAAATAGGATTTCGTGTAATAAGTTTTTGATATTCAGCAACCCCAGTTAAAAAATAATCGCAAAAATCTAAACATTTATCTATCCAGCCATGAGGTAGATCAGCAGCGACTCCTCCGATACGAAAATAATTATGCATCATGCGCATACCGGTAGCAGCTTCGAATAGGTCATATATCAATTCTCGTTCTCGCAAAATATAGAAAAAGGGGGTCTGTGCCCCAATATCTGCCATAAAAGGGCCAAGCCATAACAAATGGGAAGCGATACGACTTAACTCCAGCATAATAGCTCTAATATAGCTAGCCCTTTTAGGTACTTGAATATTGCCTAGCTGTTCAGGTCCATTTACGGTTATTGCTTCTGTAAACATAGTAGCTAAATAATCCCAACGTGTTACATAAGGCAAATATTGTATAATTGTTCGATTTTCTGCAATTTTTTCCATTCCTCTATGTAAATAACCCAATATAGGTTCACAGTCAATAACATCTTCACCGTCGAGAGTAACGATTAGTCGAAGAACACCGTGCATTGATGGGTGGTGAGGGCCCATATTGACTATCATGAGGTCGTTTCTTGTAGTTGGTGTAATCATAAGTTTTTCCCGAGTCAGTCTTCCATGCATTGCTGAAAGTAAAAAGAAATTCATCAAAATTTAAACGACTAAGCTCATCAAGACTAAGCTCGTCAAATGATATCATGCTTCAAATTAACGAGTTTTTATTTCTCGAATATCCAACTCATCAATTAATTCTTTATAGCGTTCTCTATTTCTTTTTAACAAATAGGCTAGTAGTCGTTGACGTTTTCCCAAAATTTTTCGCAAACCTTTCTGAGATGAAAAGTCTTTTTTGTGCAATTCCAAATGTGAAGTAAGTCTCCTTATTTTAGTGGTGAAACTGAATACTTGAAATTCAACAAACCCTCTATTTTCTTTTTGAGAAATAATAGAAATTACTGAATTTTTTACCATAAAAAACTCTCCTTTCCCCTTGTACAGATATGGATTTTACCAATCAGTAATAAGTATAAGTAATAATAATGCCATTAATTTTGATGTGCTATATACAATAATTTAATCGAAATAACTCCTATTTTTCTGAATTCAAACCAATCAAGCGAATTTGAAATTGGATTTAGATAGGAATAGAAAAAGATTGGTACATTTTCGCATCGAAGAATTTACACCTAAAATTAAGAAGTTTCTGTTGATTCATTTGGAATACTAATTGAGATATTATTCATAATTCATTTCATATTGAATACTAGAATGAGATGTGAAACAAGAAAAGTACGTGATCTGTATATTTGTTTACTTTCATATACCCTATATTATATATAGATATAGATTAATATAGATTATATATAGGGTATATAAAAATAGGGTTTAGGATATATATATATAAATTGTATTATTCACAGAATTTCAATCGCGGATACAGATGTATTCTTAACATACTGAAACGACTGCTATTATTGGTATCAAACCAATAACGATTCATACAAGCTAAATCTTCTAATCGATAATTAGGCCAAAGAAAGAACTTTAATTTCATTAATTTATTTTTCTCTCTATCAAGATAGTTATTGTCATGTGAAACTCGGCTGCTGTTTTTTATGTTCTTTCTATTCCAAAATACTGGATTTCTATCTGTATAATTTTTATTCTTTGAATTGAAACAAATTAGAATTCTCGCTTTTCTACGACGTTTAAACGAGAAAATATTTTCTGGAACAAGTAAATCAAAATGATTTTTGTCTCTATTTTCAATTATTCTTTGATGTGGTGAATTTGTTTCATTCAGATTTGTCCTAGAAACATATCTTTGCTCTTGATATTTTTGATTAATTTGATGCTTACTCTTATGAAGCAACGAAATACCTACGGTTTGGTACATAATAAATTGTCCATCTTTTTTTCCAGACAAACGAAGTGGTTCTACAATCAATACCCCCCTCTTCATGAATTCTGAAAGAGTTAAACTACTTTGAATTGGCATTCTATCCAAATTGATTTCTCTCTTTTGAATGGAGGATATAGTCATTTTTCTTGGATCTATCAGTCTAAGCAGAAGACAATATGCCTTGATATTATTGATCATTCTTTGATTCAAAGTTGTGCCCCATCTCAATTGAAAAAGCAAATAACGTTTCAGGAAGAAATCTAGTTCTGCTTCTGTATTGCTTTTGTATTGTTTTCTCTTTTTCCCCTTTTTTATATCCAAGCTTGCATAATTATCTTCAATATCTTTTTGTTGTGAGAGAACGGATCCATGATCTCCTTGGCTTATGGGTTCTTTTTCTTCTTGATTTCGATGCTTTTTATTCGAGGCTATCAACAAATTTATCTTTTCTTTTTCATTAATCTTTTTATTTTCACTACTATTTAAATTTAAAAGAAGTAATTTGCTTGGTATAAACCAAGGTTTCGTTTTATATGCCTTATAAAGTAACACAAATTCTGGGAAGAGCCAAAATCCCAGATTCGATATGGGGCGCTTTAGGATTTTTTCATTCATTCCCATCCAATTAAAAAATCCTTTGTGGGGGTTTGGTGAATTGGTTTCTGGAATCATAAGATAAAAAATATTTTTTTTAGAAATTATTTGAGAATTGTTAGTAGGAATTTGAGTATTTTGATTCCTATTGGTATCAATAATGATCCAGGTCTCAATATCGGCTTTTTGTCTAAGATAAAAATTGAAAAATTTCCAATCAAAGTTTTTTCTATCGGCCGCTTTTTCCATATATGGAATATCAACTTGTCTTAGATCATTTTGAATAGGGATGTTCCTCAATATATCAAAAAGGGCCTTTTTAGGCCTGTTATAAATATAAAAAATTTCTTGGTTCTTATTTCCTTGAAAGGGAAATCTATAAAAAAAGCATTCCGTTTTATTTTCATAATTAATAAATTTATATGATAAAAGATTATATCTATAATATTTTCGAAAATTACTTTTTTCATTGGATACTAAATATACTTCCGATTTTTTTTTGGAACCAACCAATAGGTCTTTTTCATATGAATGCCGTTTGATTAAATTTTCCTTTTTAACTATACAACGCTGGCGAACTCTATTTCGCCATTTTTCTGGTATTAATCTAGACCATCCGATCTGAGATAAATGGTATTGATAATGTCCTTTTAACCAGTTTTTCCATTGATTCGTTTCATAGCTTAGAAGTTTCTTATTTGCTAATTTCGAATGAATCATTCCTTGTCTTTCAAAAGAACTCTTTATTTTAGACTTAAGAAAAGGGGGGATTCTTTGATATTGAACAACAGATCTTACCGAGTTCCTAATTTGAATTTGTGATAATTTGTAAAATACATATGCTTGTGACACGTAGGATAAGTCATAAAAAATACGTGAATTTTCTTTAATATTACTAATATTATCAAATGGCTTTTTTATAGTTGAAATAAATGTAATTGGAGTTTTCTTTTTTTTATTAATTCTTTCTTGTTTTCTTTTATTATTGTAAATCGATTTATCAATAATTTTTTTTGTTACTTTAAGAAAAATTTTTGTATTTATTCTGGGAATATTAATGATAGATAAAAATAGATCTGTGTAGATTTTTTCAATGAAAATTTTTAAAAAAGGGGATAATTTATAGATTAATCGAGCATTTCTTCTTTTTAATATTTGCCATTTTTCGAATCTTTTAGCATTATAATTTGTTTTGTTAGGACTAAGATTATTTATTCTTGGAGTTACTTTTTTTTTCTCTTTTGAAATTCTTTTTATTTGATTTCGAATTTTACTTGTTCTATCAGCGAAATCCTTCGTTTTTTTTTCCGTCAATGAAGAATTTGACGAACTCGGAGATGCAATTTGATTAAATGATTCGTGAATTATATGATTGCTTATCATGGAATCTTTTTCTTCTTTAATTTCGCTTAATTTATATACTTCTCTTAATCTAAATAATAGAATTGGATTGACTTTTGAAAATTCTTTTATTATTTTTTTTATAAAAAGAACACCTCCGATAACCCATTTTTTGTTTTTGATTTCTTTTGAAACTTTTCCAAGTAATAGTAATTTTGTTTTTTCTTTAAAAACGGTTAGAACTTGAAAATACTTCTTTTTATATTTAACAATTTTTTTTTTGAATTCCTTTAAAATAGGTTTAAAAAGGGAAGGACGTTTTCGGGGTTGACCAAAAGGAAATTCTGTTTCCATTCCCAAAATTGTTAAAAAACAAAAATCTTTTTTTTTCTTTTTCATTAGATCTTTCTGAGAGGGTCGTAGTTTCAATTTGTGCCAACAGAAAGGAAATAATATTTTTATTTGAATACCATCTGTCAACCAATTTTTTGGAAATTCTGTTTCTGATAATGGAACACCGTTATAGGTACATTTAAGATGTATCTCTCTATTCCATTCCTGGAAATCCTTACTCCATTCGGGAAGTTGGAATAGGAGTATACGGCCAATATTTTTCGCAATTATTAATGAAGGTAATATAATCTTTTTTCTAAAAAAAGATTGAAGTAGTAGCATGCAACCTCTTATTACTTGCGCAAATGGAATACTATCCCAGGCCTCTGCTATCTCTATTCGCGCTTTTTCCTTTCTTTTGGTCTTCTCTTTTTTTTCTTTTCTTTTTGTTTTTTCTTTTGTAAATTCTACAATTTTGA